ACTAGAAAGTTCTTTTTATCGGAATTCTAGTTATCTGAATAATGGATCTAAGAGTAAGAATCCCGACCACGATCGTTACATGGATGATACTCAGTATACTTGGAATAATCACATTAATAGTTGCATTGACAGTTATCTTCAGTCCCAAATCTGTATTGATAGTTACATTGTAAGTGGTAGTGACAATTCCAGTAACAATTACATTTCTAGTTCCATTTGTGGTAAAAGTGGAAATAGTAGTCAAAACGAGGATACCAGAACGAGTGATCAAACTATACCAGAAAGTTCTACTCATCTGGGTGTAACTCAACAATACCGGCATTTGTGGGTTCAATGCGAAAATTGTTATGGATTAAATTATAAGAAATTTTTTAAATCAAAGATGCATCTTTGTGAACAATGTGGATATCATTTGAAAATGAGTAGTTCAGATAGAATCGAACTTTTGATCGATCCGGGCACTTGGGGGCCTATGGATGAAGACATGGTCTCTCTGGATCCCATTGAATTTCATTCGGAGGAGGAGCCTTATAAAAATCGTATCGATTCTTATCAAAGAAAGACAGGATTAACCGAGGCTGTTCAAACAGGCAGAGGGCAACTAAACGGTATTACCGTAGCAATTGGGGTTATGGATTTTCAGTTTATGGGAGGTAGTATGGGATCCGTAGTCGGGGAGAAAATTACCCGTTTGATTGAATACGCTACTAAAGAATTTCTACCTCTTATTATAGTGTGTGCTTCCGGAGGGGCACGCATGCAAGAAGGAAGTTTGAGCTTGATGCAAATGGCTAAAATATCTTCTGCTTTATATGATTATCAATCAAATAAAAAGTTATTCTATGTACCAATTCTTACATCTCCTACTACCGGTGGGGTGACAGCTAGTTTTGGTATGTTGGGGGATATCATTATTGCCGAACCCAATGCCTACATTGCCTTTGCGGGTAAAAGAGTAATTGAACAAACATTGAATAAAACAGTACCCGAGGGTTCACAAGCGGCCGAGTATTTATTCCAGAAGGGCTTATTCGATCTAATCGTACCACGTAATCCTTTAAAAAGCGTTCTGAGTGAGTTATTTCAACTACACACTTTCTTTCCTTTGAATCAAAATTAGAACATTAAGTTCAATTATTTTGAGCAAACAAGTAATTAGTTTATCGGAATCCAAGTTAAAATTAGACGAATGGGGTTTTCTTTGTTGACATAAGATCTAATTATATAAAGAATCAAAAGTCACAGAAAATCCGCCCCTTTTTCTATATTCCTGATTATTGATCAAGAAGCCTCTATTAACAAGATAAAAGATGAAATTCTTATTTTCGTGAAATTAGGCAAATCAAAAAAATATACTCTTCTCGTCATATATAATGAAAATCTATAAAATATAGAATTTTTTATTTTTTTTATATCTTACGATAATCCTATTTTGACTAAGAATCCCTGATGGATGGGATTCTAACAAACCCTTCAATATATTCAATATAATTATAAATTCAATATATTCAATATAATTATAAATATAAATAGAATCTAATTAATTTTTAAGAAACTTTTTGCTTAGTAAATGAAATTCGAAGACAAGAGCAAAAAATGAAGAAAATAATATCTCATCCATATCCTTTCAAATCTTTCATGTAGAAAGATGAAAAACTACATTATATACTCACTTAGATAGATACTTATATTTATACTTAATAGCTATATATTTATACTTAATAGCTATTAAGTAATAATAATAATTCCAATTTTAGAATTATCAAATTATAATAAGATATCTTTATATATAATAAGATATCTTTATATTATAAATATAAAATATAAATAATAATAACAGGTACAAATAGTAAATCGAGGTACCCATTCTATGACAACTCTTAACTTTCCCTCTGTTTTGGTGCCTTTAGTAGGCCTAGTATTTCCGGCAATCGCAATGGCTTCTTTATTTCTTCATGTTCAAAAAAACAAGATTGTTTAGAGCCGATGGCACAAAATCTCATCTATTTTTTTTTTCAAAACTGACGCTTGTATCATAACACAGATATCTATTTAGCAAAATATGGTATAAGCGGCTTCCGCCGAAAAACTCTTATGTCTCCAGAAAATGCTATAGGGATCAATGGATTCTAGCTATTTTCAAATAGACCCGAATCGACGGATAGCTGAACTGTAAAGTTGGTCTATCTATATCTATTTGGCTATCTTTAATGAGATCATACGAAGGGTATGTTATTAGTTTAGATCTAACGAATTTAATGAATTACTCCTAAAGGATCACATCAAACTAGTGCTAGTTGATGCGAGTTACTTCGGAAAAAAAAGGACTAAAGTCAAATTCATTTGGGGTATTCTCTCAATTCCAAAAAAATCAACTGGATCAAGTATGAGTTGTCGATCAGAACATATATGGATAGAACCTATAACGGGGGCTCGAAAAACAAGTAATTTCTGCTGGGCTGTTATCCTTTTTTTAGGTTCATTAGGATTCTTGTTGGTT